CTACATACAACCAAAATAGAAGACTAAACACAACTTTTTCTATTGTTGTGTTGGGTCCAAATTAATCCTATGGGCCCTTAGGATTGGTGTATTCTTTTCGATCCCGTAGTTGTAGTTTCGTCATGGATCGAGCCAAGTATCACAACTTCTTCTACCCATCCTGTATATTGTCCGTTTCGTTCCGTGTTGGAATATAAACTTATTATATTAGTAGATAGTAGATAGAGGACGGGATTTTACGAAAAAAGTTCTTCATATTCATAGGAGAGAACAAATATTTCTTTTTTCGATGCCAATTTTACATAATATGGGGATAGCCGCTATTTATTATTTAGAATTGAAAAAGGTTGTATATAGTGAAGCGATACTCCGAGGTCTGGTCTCATAAAAGAGAATTTTTTCTTTCAATTGACTATTCATCTATTGTATTTTTATGGAAATAGGGACAAGAAAGTTCTATGGAAAAATGGTGGTTCAACTCAATGTTATCTAAGGTGGAGTTCGAATACAGGTCTGGGTTAAGGTTAAGTAACTCAATGGCTAGTTTTGGGCCTATTAAAAATACCAGTGTAAGCGAGGGCCCGGTTAGAAATGATAAAGATAAAAACATTCAGAGTTGGAGTGATAGTAACAATTCTAGTTACAGTAATGTTGATCATTTAGTTAACGTCAGGGACATTCGGAATCTCATCTCTGATGATACCCTTTTTGTTAGGGATAGTAATAAGGACAGTTATTCCATATATTTTGATATGGAAAATGGAATTTTAGAGATTAACAATGATCATTCTTTTTTGAGTGAACTAGAAAGTTCTTTTTACGGTTTTCATAATTATAGTTATAGGAATAATGGATCTGAAAGTAACGATCCCGACTATGATCCCTCCATCTATAATACTAAATCTAGTTGGAAGAATCACATTAATAATTGCGTTGACTCTTATCTTCAGTCTCAAATCTGTATTGAGAGTCACATTTTAAGTAGTAGTAACAATTACAGTGACAGTTACATTTATAATTCCATTTGCGGTGAAAGTGGAAATAGTAGTGAGGGCGAAAGTTCGAATATAAAAACTAGTATGAATGGTAGTGATTTAACTATAACTATAAGAAAAAGTTCTAATGATCTCGATGTAACTCAAAGATACAGGCATTTGTGGGTTCAGTGTGAAAATTGTTATGGATTAAATTATAAGAAATCTTTGAAGTCAAAAATGAATATTTGTGAACAATGCGGATATTATTTGAAAATAAGTAGTTCAGATAGAATCGAACTTTCGGTTGATCCAGGTACTTGGGATCCAATGGATGACGACATGGTCTCTCTGGATCCCATTGATTTTCATTCAGAAGAGGAACTTTATAAAGATCGTATTGATTCTTATCAAAAAAAAACAGGATTAACGGAGGCTGTTCAAACAGGTACAGGTCAACTAAACGGGATTCCCATCGCAATTGGGGTTATGGATTTTCAGTTTATGGGAGGTAGTATGGGATCCGTAGTAGGCGAGAAAATCACCCGTTTGATCGAGTATGCTACCAATAAATTTTTACCGCTTGTTCTAGTGTGTGCTTCTGGAGGAGCACGCATGCAAGAAGGAAGTTTGAGCTTGATGCAAATGGCTAAAATATCTTCCGCTATATATGATTATCAATCAAATAAAAAGTTATTCTATGTGCCAATTCTTACATCTCCTACTACTGGTGGAGTAACAGCTAGTTTTGGTATGTTGGGGGACATCATTATTGCCGAACCTAATGCCTATATTGCATTTGCGGGTAAAAGAGTAATTGAACAAACATTGAAAAAGACAGTCCCTGAAGGTTCACAAGCGGCCGAATATTTATTCCATAAGGGCTTATTCGATCCAATCGTACCACGTAACCCTTTAAAAGGTGTTCTGAGTGAGCTATTTCAGCTCCACGCCTTTTTTCCTTTGAATCAAAATAATCAAGTAGAGTCTTGAGTGAAACTTTTTTTGTGGCGAAGAACTAGTTAGTTAGTTTATCAGAATCAAAATAAAACAAAACCCGAAAAATTCATTTTTCTTTGGTGACCTAAGATTTAAGTGTAGAAAGAATCATGCGGATAATTGTTTTTTACCGATATTACTGATTAGTAATCAGTAAACCTCTATCAACAAAACAGCATAAAAGCGAATTCTTCCTTAGAATTGGGAGGCAGGGCAAATAAAACGAATTTCGTGTTCCCCTCTTGCATATGTATATAATTCAAATATAGAAAATATAGAATCTTGCATCTTTCTAGATTTCCCAGGAAGTCCCAGTTTTTCTAAGAATCCCTGCTCTTGGATCGGATTCTAACGAATCTTTTGGGAATTTTTAAGAGACTCCTTTTTATTAATTATTAAATTATTAAATTTATTAATTATTAAATTATTAAAAAAGAAATTAGAAGAAGAAGATAAGAACAATATAAGAAAACTAAAAAAAAAAAAATAAGAATAATAAAGAAAGTGGATTATCATCCGTATATCTATTTCATGTAGAAAGATGAATAAGTCCGTTTATTTAGTTCTACATTGCTTGCACTTATTATATATACTCACTTCGATATACTTAGTATACTTATATACGAATTAGAATATATATACGAATTAGAATATAAATTATAATTTTTCTAAGATATCGTTATAACAATAACAGGTACAAATATTAAATCGAGGTACCCTTTCTATGACAATTCTCAACAACTTACCCTCCCTTTTTGTGCCTTTTGTGGGCCTAGTATTTCCGGCAATTGCAATGGCTTCTTTATTTCTTCATGTTCAAAAAAAAAATATTTTTTAAATCTGATGTCGTCAAATCTCATCGAGTTTTTTTCAAGACTTAGCCAACACGGATATCCATGTAGTAGAATATTGTATAACAATAACAGGTGACTTTCTCCGAACAGAGATAAAAAAGCTCTTACTTCTAAATGTGTAACCAGGATATCTGGGCAAACGAATTCTAGTAATTTTTCAAAATAAGTCGGGATTCGAGCTCATGTCTGAAATTCAAGTCAATCTATCCGAGCTATTGATAGGGAATCATATGAAAGGGGTTTTTTTATTTTATTATATCTTATTTTATTATATCTAACGAATTCGATGAATTACTGTTAAAAGTTCACGTCAGAATAGTACTAGTTGATGGGAGTGACTTCAGAAACAAAAAAAAAAGTAAAGTGAAATTGATTTTGGTTATTCCCTCAATTCCAATAAAATGCAACTGGATCTAGTATGTATGAGTTGGCGATCAGAGTCTATATGGCTAGAATTTATAGTGGGGTCTCGAAAACCAAGTAATTTCTGCTGGGCCTTTATCCTTTTTTTAGGTTCATTAGGATTCTTATTGGTTGGAATTTCTAGTTATCTTGATAAGAATTTGATATCTTTATTTCCGTCTCAACAAATAAATTTTTTCCCACAGGGGATCATAATGTCTTTCTATGGGATTGCGGGTCTCTTTATTAGTTCCTATTTGTGGTGCACAATTACATGGAATGTGGGTAGCGGTTATGATCGATTTGATAGAAAAGAAGGAATAGTGTGTATTTTTCGTTGGGGATTTCCTGGAAAAAACCGCCGCACATTTTTACGATTCTTTATGAAAGATATTCAGTCCATCAGAATAGAAGTTAAAGAGGGTATTTATGCTCGTCGTGTCTTTTATATGGAAATCAGAGGTCTGGGAGCCATTCCCTTGACTCGTACTGATGAGAATTTGACTCCACGAGAAATTGAGCAAAAGGCTGCGGAATTGGCCTATTTCTTGCGTGTACCAATTGAAGGATTTTGAAAAATGAAAATGGAACTGAAGAATAAATGCGTTCTCCGCACCGCAGGAGGAAAACCCCCAAGAATCCTCTTTTTTCTTTATAGCATAGCATAACTTACTTAATTAAATTAAAGTTTCTTCAAAGCACCCCCTGGGGCCAAAGCAGGGCAAACGTGTACGGAGCAGCCATAACATAAAACGAAACCTTTTTTTGTCTGTAAAATTTTTTTGTCGAAATATTTGATATTTCATTTTTAATAGACGAGATTTTAATAGACGAGAAGTTCTTTCATTTCGAAATCCGAAAAATATTCATTATTTGAATCTTTATTTGAATCTTTTGAGCGTTCATCAAAGGGGAGTAAGTACTTCGAATATTTAATCAATTGAGATATCTGGAAACAATCTATTGTTTTATTTATTCATTTGAATTCGAATTCGAAGCGGGTTCTTCTTCTATTTCTGTATTTTTTCTACCTTTTGGGTAGGTTCATTACCAATTCACAGATGAAAAAATGACAAAAAAGAACGCATCCATCCCCCTTCGATATCTTTCATCTATAGTTTTTGTAGTTTTTTTGCCCTGGTGGATCTCTCTCTCATTTAATAAAAGTTTAGAATCTTGGGTTACTAATTGGTGGAATACTAGGCAATCCGAAACTTTTTTGAATGATATTCAAGATAAGGGTATTCTAGAAAAATTCATAGAATTAGAGGAGCTATTCCTCTTGGACGAAATGATAAAGAAATTCCCGGAAAGACATCTACAAAAACAAAAGTTTCGTACGGGGCTCCACAAAGAAACAATCCAATTGATCAAGATACACAATGAGGATCATATCTATACAATTTTGCACTTCTCAACAAATATAATCTGTTTCGTTATTCTAAGTGCTTATTCTATTCTGGGTAATGAAGAACTTGGTATTCTTAATTCTTGGGTTCAAGAATTCCTATATAATTTAAGCGACACAATAAAAGCCTTTTCTATTCTTTTAGTAACGGATTTATGTATTGGATTCCATTCGCCCCACGGTTGGGAACTAATGATTGGCTATGTCTACAACGATTTTGGATTTGCTCATAATGATCAAATTATATCTGGTCTTGTTTCCACCTTTCCAGTCATTTTAGATACCATTTTAAAATATTGGATTTTCCGTTATTTAAATCGTGTATCTCCGTCACTTGTAGTGATTTATCATTCAATGAATGAC